AATAAGATGCCTGACAAAAGGATTATTTTGATAGAATAAATTATGTAAAATTTACTCTTATTGTAGAAAAAGAATTAAACTTAACTTTAAAAATCAAAATTTTATGTGCATTTACACCAAACTACAAAAAAAAGGTAAGCTAAGAAAAGCTTTTAGGCTCATAACCTAAATATAGAAATAAAATTTCTCCTTTTTAATAAATTTAAATCTAACAAAAATTTTATTTGTAAATTCTATTATAATTGGGGTTATAATAGCAATTTCTTCAAATAACTGAATTTCCATATGGACCAGAATAGAAATTGGGGTTCTATCTGTTGTTCCATTAATAACACAAGAAAAAATTAGATCAGATTCACCTATTAAATATTTTATTGTTCAAAGAGTGAGATCATCCATTATAATCACAGGGATAATAACATTTATATCAATAATTAATTTTAAAATTTTTATAACCCAAGCCATATTAATTAAAATTGGGGCATCTCCATTTCATACATGGATTCTCAGAATAATCGAAAGTGTGGAATACTATGTTTTATTCATTTTGTTCACATTAATTAAAATTCCAGGGATAATTACATTAAGAATTTTAAATGAACAATTAAAGTTATGAAGAATTATATCAATAATCGTTGGAGCTATTATAGTGATTAATCAATCTTCAATTAAAAAAATATTATCATATTCTTCAATTTATAATTTGGGGGTTATAATGAGAAGAATAAATGAAAATCAAATTTGAGTTACTTATATGTTAATATACTCATTAATACTATTAATAATTCTAATAATAATTAAAAAATTAAAAATTAATTATTTAAATCAAATAATGATTAATGAATTAGAAACAATAACTAAAATTTCAATCTGAATTTCTTTATTGTCTATAGCGGGATTACCACCAATAATAGGGTTTACTATTAAAATAATTATCCTAGAAAAAATAGTCTTAAAAACAGAATTTATATTGACTACAGTTATATTGTTATCATCTATAGTGATAATATTCATATATATACGAATTTCATTCCTAGCAATAACTTTATATAGAACATCAATTAAATGAAAAATATTAAAAAAATCCAATATTGACATTAAAATTATGATTACAAATTTAATTTCTACTCCTGTTATAATTACATTGAAGAGTTTAACTTAAGACTTTAAGTTAAAAAAACTAATAACCTTCAAAGTTGTAAATATCTAGACTAGATAGGTCTTAGATATTAACAATCATCTTTAAACTTGCAATTTAATATTTTTAATTAAACTACAATAGACCAAAAATATTAAGAGAATATAAATTCTTAAATAAATTTACAGTTTATTACTTTAATCAGACACCTTAATGAATAAATGGTTAATATCAACCAACCACAAAGATATTGGAACTATATATTTCATTTTTGGGATTTGATCAGGAATAGTGGGAATAATATTAAGAATACTAATTCGAATTGAATTAAACCAACCAGGTTCATTCTTAAATAATGACCAAATATATAATGTAATTGTAACATCACATGCATTTATCATAATTTTCTTTATAGTTATACCAATTATAATTGGAGGATTTGGTAATTGACTTTTACCACTAATAATTGGTGCACCAGATATGGCATTTCCACGATTAAACAACATAAGATTTTGACTTCTACCTCCATCAATCATTCTTCTATTAACAAGATCCATAATTGAAATAGGGGCAGGAACAGGATGAACAGTATACCCACCACTTTCTTCTAATACAGCACATTCAGGGCCAAGAGTAGATATAGCGATTTTTTCTCTTCACTTAGCTGGTATTTCTTCTATTTTAGGATCAATTAACTTTATTACAACAACATTAAATATACGACCTAAAGGAATAAAAATAGATCAAACACCATTATTTGTTTGATCAGTTATTATTACAGCGACATTACTATTATTATCATTACCAGTATTAGCTGGGGCAATTACAATACTATTAACAGACCGAAATATCAATACATCATTCTTTGACCCATCAGGAGGTGGGGACCCTATTCTGTATCAACATTTATTCTGATTCTTTGGACACCCTGAAGTTTACATTTTAATCCTACCAGGATTTGGATTAATTTCACATATTATTACCCAAGAATCAGGTAAAAATGAATCATTTGGTTACATTGGTATAATTTATGCTATAATATCAATTGGTTTATTAGGATTCGTAGTATGAGCTCATCATATATTTACTGTTGGTATAGATGTTGATACACGAGCATACTTCACATCAGCTACTATAATTATTGCTGTCCCTACAGGGATTAAAATTTTTAGATGAATAGCAACAATAAATGGTATACCAATAAAAATATCAATTTCAATAATATGAGCATCAGGGTTTGTATTTTTGTTTACAATTGGGGGACTAACAGGAATTATTCTATCTAATTCATCAATTGATATTATTCTACATGACACATATTATGTAGTAGCACATTTCCACTATGTTTTATCAATAGGAGCAGTATTTGCTATTATAGCAGGATTCATTCAATGGTTCCCTATTTTCACAGGAGTAACAATAAATGAAAAATGACTTAAAATTCAATTCTTAATAATATTCTTAGGTGTTAATGTTACATTTTTTCCACAACACTTTTTAGGAATAAGAGGTATACCACGACGATATTCTGATTATCCAGATTCATATACATCATGAAATACACTATCTTCAATTGGAAGAATAATCTCTATAACAAGAATTTTAATAATAAATTTCATTATTATAGAAAGATTTATATCTAAACGAACAACACTTTTCTCAAAGAGAAACTATTCATCCATTGAATGACTACAAAAAATACCACCTCAAGAACATTCATACTCAGAATTACCTATTATTTTAAAGTTCTAATATGGCAGAATAGTGCAATGAACTTAAAATTCATATATAAATATTTATATTTTTTTAGAAATTTCATCGTGAAACACATATTCATTCCAAGATCCAATAACACCAATTATAGAACAGTTAATTATATTTAATGACCATGCAATAATAATTATTATTATAATTACAGTAACAGTAATATATATAATAGTGTCAATTATTATAAATAAGTTAATTGATAAAAACATATTAGAAGGACAATTAATTGAATTAATTTGAACAATTACACCTGCTATTCTACTAATTTTAATTGCTCTACCGTCACTACGAATTTTATACCTTATTGAAGAAATTAATAATCCAGTTATTTCAATCAAAGCAATTGGCCACCAATGATATTGATCATATGAATATTCAGACTTAAAAAAAATTGAATTTGATTCTTACATAAAACCAATAGAAGAATTAAGAAACATGGAATTTCGACTTATTGAAACAGATAACCACATTATCACACCATTTAATTTAATAATCCGAATTCTAGTTTCATCAACTGATGTTATTCATTCATGAACAATTCCCTCAATAGGGATTAAGATTGACGCAACGCCTGGCCGTATTAATCAAGGAAACCTATTAATCCTTCGGCCAGGTGTATTCTATGGTCAATGTTCAGAAATCTGTGGGGCTAATCATAGATTTATACCTATTACCCTTGAAAGAATCTCTATAAATAAATTTTTAAACTGAATGATAAATTTCTACATTATGTAGCTTAAATAAAAGTATTGGTCTCTTAAACCAAATTATAGTAAACATACTCTTAATGAATAAAGATTTAGTTAAAATATAACATTAATTTGTCAAATTAAAATTATTATAAAATAATAATCTTTATTGCCTCAAATAGCACCTATATGATGATTTTCACTTGAAATTTTATTTGTCATTTCAATATTAATTATAATAACAAATATTTACTTTAACTTTAAAATTAAAATTAAACCAAAGAAAAGAACCACAAAAAATAAAATTAAATGAATATGATAATAAATTTATTTTCAACATTTGATCCATGTACAGGAAATTTATCACTAAACTGATTAAGAACAATTCTATTTATTATATTAATTCCCAATAGATTCTGAATTAAAAACAACAAAACTAAAATATTAATAATAAATATAGTTATATTATTAACCAAAGAAATAAATAGACTAACAAAAAATAAAAGAGTCCCAATAATTATAATACCAATTTTTATACTAATTTTAAATATCAATTTAATAGGGTTGTTACCTTATATTTTTACATCATCTTCACATTTAGTGTTTTCTATATCAATGGCCCTTCCATTATGAATGTCATTAATAATTTTTGGGTGATCAAAAAAAACCAACTTAATATTTGCTCATCTGGTTCCTGTAGGAACCCCTAGAATCCTAATACCATTTATGGTTATAATTGAAACAACAAGAAACATTATCCGACCAGGATCACTTTCAGTACGATTATCGGCTAATATAATTGCAGGACACTTACTTATGTCATTACTAGGAAATACATCATGCAAATCAAGTATAATTATATCGGCTACAATAATTGTATTTATTTCGTTAATTCTGTTTGAAGCAGCTGTGGCTATAATTCAATCATATGTTTTTATAACACTATCAACTCTATACTCAAGAGAAATTTAAATGAATAATCACCCATACCATTTAGTTGACAAAAGACCATGACCATTATCCTCATCATTAGGTCTTCTAACATTAACATCAGGTTCAATTATATGAATACACAAATTTTCTCAATATATAATATTAATAGGGGTAACAATTGTTTTATTAACTATATACCAATGATGACGTGACATCACACGAGAATCTACGTTTCAAGGTATCCACACAAAAAAAGTTATATCAATAATAAAAATAGGTATAATTATATTTATTACATCTGAAGTAATATTTTTTTTATCTTTTTTCTGAGCCTTTTTTCATAGAAGTTTATCACCTAATATAGAAATTGGTATAAACTGACCTCCAATAGGGATCAAAACATTTAATCCAATTAATATCCCAATGTTAAATACAATTATTTTATTAACCTCAGGCATATCAATAACATGAGCTCACAACGCAATCGTAATAAAAAATTTATCACAAACAATTCAAAGACTAATTATCACAATTATATTAGGAGTATACTTTTCAATTATACAAATATATGAATACATTGAATCACCGTTTTCTATTTCAGATAGTATTTATGGATCAACATTTTTTATAAGAACAGGATTTCATGGATTACACGTTATAATTGGAACAACATTTATTATTGTTAAGTTATTACGAACAATAAAATTACATTTCTCAAGAGATCACCATGTAGGATTTGAAGCAGCAGCTTGATATTGACATTTTGTTGATGTAGTATGACTTTTTCTGTATATTTCAATTTACTGATGAGGTAGATAAATTCATTTAGTATATATAGTATATAAAGCTTCCAACTTTAAGGATTTAAATTTAAAATGAATAATAAATTTAATTTTAATTTTCTTTTTAATTTCAATATTAATTACATTTATTATTATAATTATAATCAACTTGGTTTCAATCAAATCAATTTCAGATAAAGAAAAATTATCACCATTTGAATGTGGGTTTAATCCAATATCAAATAAGCGAATACCATTCTCTATTCATTTCTTCCTAATTGCTGCCATCTTCTTAATTTTTGATGTAGAAATCATTATTATAATTCCAATAATCATAACAATAAAAACATCTATTACATTATGATGGATAATAACGTCTCTATCATTCGTTGTAGTACTAATTTTAGGTTTATTCCACGAATGAACAAACGGAATATTAAATTGAACTAATTAATAGGATTATAATTAATTATAATATTTGGTTTGCAACTAAAAAGTATTCATTAGATGAATTAATCTTTAGTAAAGAAGTAAAATTTACATTTAGTTTCGACCTAAAATTAAGATTAATTTCTCATACTATTAGTAGAAGCCAAAAACAAGAGGCATTTTATTGTTAATAAAAAAAATGAATTATATTCCTATTAAAAGAGAATTATAAAATTTAGCTGCTAACTAAATAAAGAGCAAAAAATGTTCATCTCTTATTTATATAGTTTATTTAAAACATTTTATTTTCATTAAAAAAAAAGAATATTTATCTTATAAATTTATTTCAAAAATTGTGATTTCCTTAATATCTTCAATATTATGCTCTAATATAAGCTATTGAAATAAATTATAATTAAAAACCAAATAAAAAAAGTAAACAAAAAAATCCTAGTATTATTAATAAAGTAAAACTGAAAAAAATTAGATAAATTATAAATATAATATGAAAGCCCGTATGCCCCATAATATTCACCTCATCCGAGTACCCTTAAAGACTTATATATAAAAATAAAAAAAAAATTATACAGATAAAATGAATGAAAATACATAAATCACATTATACTATTGAAATAATAATAATTTAAACTAAAAATGTGACAAAAATTTTTAGTGTCATAACCCATAATAAAACCGATGGAAACAAAAAATAATCTCATTAATTTAATAAAGAAAGGCAATAAAACAAATGTTATTCTTAAGTCAGTTAACCAAAAAAAAGAACATCCAAAGAATATAGACATTAAAGTCAAAAAAAAAATTCTAAACTTCATATAATTAAAAGAATCTAAACAAACATAAAAATTAGAAAACTTAACATTAAAAATTATAGTATAATAAAATAAACGGAAAGTATATATACAAGTTAAACCAAGAGAAAAATAATATAAAATAAAAGTTAATAAATTTATATTAGAATACAAAGAAAATTCAATAATTATATCCTTTGAATAAAACCCTGAAAGAAAAGGAATACCACATAAAGATAAATTTGAAATAGTAAAACAAGTTCTAGTATATGGTATTAAAAGACAAATTGAACCTATAAAACGAATATCTTGATTATCATTTATATAAAAAATATAAATACCAGCACATAAAAAAAGTAATGACTTAAATATAGCGTGTCTAACTAAATGAAAATAAGAAAGATCTAATATACCAAGAAATAATGAACTTATCATTAAACCTAATTGTCTTAAAGTTGAAAGAGCAATAATCTTCTTTAAATCAAACTCATAACTAGCACAAAAAGAAGAAATTAATATAGTAATTATACTTATTAACAAAAAATAAGAATTTAAATAATAAAAAACATTATAAAAACGAATTAATATATAAACACCAGCAGTAACTAAAGTTGAAGAATGAACTAATGAAGAAACAGGAGTAGGAGCTGCCATAGCAGCTGGTAGCCAACAAGAAAAGGGAATTTGGGCTCTCCTTGTGAATCTTGAAACAAAAATAACATAAAAGATTAAAGAATCAAAAAAACCTGTATAAAAAATAAAATGTCATCTTCCATAGCTAAATAATCAGCAAATTATAATTAATAAACCAATATCACCTAAACGATTTCTTAAACAAGTCAATATACCAGACAAAAAACTAGAATTAGATTGATAGTAAATTACCAAACAATACGAAACAATTCCTAACCCGTCTCAACCCAAAAGAATTCTAATTAAGTTTGGACTCAAAATTATTAGAATTATTCTTATAATAAATAAAAGAACAATATACAAAAAACGAATAGAAGAATAAGAATTATAACCCATATAAACAGAACTATAAAATAAAACCATTGATGAAATAAAAAAGACAACAAAACAAAACAATATTGATATTCAATCTAAATAAATCAAATAACATAAACTAATAGAATTTAAATTAAATAGGTTCCACTCAAAAAAAAATGAATAATTAAAGTAAATAAAGTATAAACCAAAATACAAAAACATTAAAGAAAAAAAAAGTAAAATAAAAAATCATAAATAATAAAAATTTAACTTAAACAAAATTTAAGGTTACACACATCTTAGAATCCACAAATCTATATTTTAATTAAACTACTTAAATTTAAATAAAAACATTAATAAAAAAAAGAATAAAAACCAAAGGAATTAAATGAATTAATATCAATAAATATTCACGAACAGAAAAAAAACCAAATCTATATAATCTATGGTAAAGGCCATGAAAAACGTATGAAAAAAGAAAGAATCTAAAACAAGAGCAAAAAAAAGAAATGAAAAGAAAATAAAAACAAGAAAAACTAAAATATATAATCATTGAATTTAAAATCATAATTTCTCTAACAAAATTTAAACTTGGGGGACACCCTATATTAAAACAACATATAACCAACCAAAATGGGGTAACTCTAGGAAAAAAACTAATTAAACCCTTATTAATATAAAATCTACGTCTATGAAGACGTTCATAATAAAAATTTGATATCATAAAAAGACAAGAAGAACAAAGACCATGAGAAAGCATTAAATAATATGAACCTAAAACTCCTCAATAACTTATTGTTAATAAACCTAAAAGACATAAGCCTATATGAGAAACAGAAGAATATGCAATTAAACATTTTAAATCACCTTGAATAAAACAAATGAGACCAACTAACAAAGAACCATAAATTGATAAAGAATATCAAATATAACTATATTTATACAAAGAATATTCAATAATAAAAAAAATACGAATTAAACCATAACCACCAATTTTTAATAAAACACCAGCTAAAATTATTGAACCAGAAACAGGAGCCTGAACATGAGCCTTGGGTAACCAAAAATGAAGAATAAATATTGGTAATTTAATTAAAAACCCAAAAATAAAAAAAAAATGGAAAATAAATCTTAAATCAAAAATCCTAATTAAATCAAAAAATACAGTGTAAAAATTATAATAAATATAAATAATCAAAAAAAGAAAAGGTAAAGAACCAAATAAAGTATAAAAAAATAAATAAAGTCTTGATAACAGCCGCTCAGGTTGATAACCTCAACCTATAATCAAAAAGACTAAAGGAATTAGTCTAAATTCAAAAAAAACATAAAAATAGAATATTCTTAAACAACAAAAAAAAGTAATTATAATAAATAATAAAGTATAATTAACAAACAAAAAAAAATTAAATCTCAAACTCCTATAAATAATTAATCTACAAAAAACTATTAACATCAGAATCAAAAAAGTAAGTAAGATTAAACCCAAAGAAATAGTGTCAAATCCAAATAAATAACTTAAATTACAATAAAAATCACATCTATATATAAAAATATAGAGTAAACAACAAAAAATTAAATAATACTGAAAAATATAGAAACCTGTTATAAAAATTAAAGGGATCGAAAAAAATATTGTTAGTAAATAACCTATCATAAATAAATTGAACTTAAATAATCATTACCATGAAAACGAATCATATTAACTAAAATAGAAAGTCCTAATACCCCCTCACATACAAAAAAAGTTATAAACATAATATAAAGATAAAAAGATTCAAATGATAAACAAACCTTGAATACTATTAAAAGTAAAGACAAAACAATAAATTCTAAACTCAATAAGCATAAAAGTAAATGCTTACGGATATAAATTAAAGAAACTAAACCAAAAAAAAAAAAAAAAAAAAAAAAATTCATACGTTTTAATAGTTTAAATTAAAAACATTAATTTTGTAAATTAAAATTAGAAGCATCTTTAAAACATCAGTAAAATGAAATTCACATCTTAAATTTCCAAAACCTAAATTTTTATTAAACTATTTACTGAAATCAAATTTATATTAATTAAAATAATGACTATCTTATCAATTTTTATACCAATAATAAAAACACCTTTATCGTTAGGAGCAGTTTTAATAGCACAGACTATTTTATCAACAATATTAATAAATAAAATACTTCTAAATTCATGGTTTCCTATAATTACATTTCTTATAATAATTGGTGGAATAATAATTCTATTTATATATATAAGAAGAATTGCATCAAACGAAAAATTTAAAATAAATATGAATTTAACTATAATTTTTGTTACTATAATAATTGCAACAGAAGAATTAATAATAGAAACCCAAATTAATGAAGCACAAGATATAATTTATATTTCAAACCAAGAATCAATTTCAATAACAAAGTTATACAACAAGAAGTCCTACATTATCACTTTATTACTAGTTTTAACTTTATTACTAACAATAATTTCAATTTCGAATATTGTTATATTTCATAAAGGCCCATTACGCATAAAAACATATGAATAAACCAATACGAAAAACAAATCCAATTGTCAAAATAATTAATTATTCTCTAATTGACTTACCTGCCCCAATTAATTTATCTTCATGATGAAATTTTGGTTCAATTTTGGGGTTATGTCTTACAATTCAACTATTAACAGGTATTATTCTTTCTATACACTATACCTCTAATATTGAAATAGCATTTAATAGAGTTAGTCACATCACACGAGACGTAAACTACGGTTGGTTAATACGAACTATACATAGTAATGGCGCTTCATTATTTTTTATTGCTATTTATCTTCACACAGGGCGGGGAATATATTATGGATCCTACAAGCTGTCTAAAACATGAATTATAGGTGTATTATTAATATTAATTACAATAGCAACAGCATTTTTAGGTTATGTTCTACCGTGGGGTCAAATATCATTCTGAGGAGCAACGGTTATTACAAACCTCTTATCAGCAATTCCATATATTGGGTCTATACTAGTAAAATGAATTTGGGGGGGTTTCGCAGTTGATAACGCTACCTTATCACGATTTTTTAGATTACATTTTATATTACCGTTTATCATTGCATTAATAACAGTTATTCATCTCTTATTTTTACACCAAACAGGGTCATCAAATCCTATTGGTATCAATTCCAATATTGATAAAATCCCTTTTCACCCTTACTTTTCTATTAAGGATATTATAGGATTTATTATTACATTAATGATTTTAATTATATTAAATTTAGCAGAACCTTACATACTCTCAGACCCTGATAATTTTACACCTGCCAACCCTATATCAACTCCTGTCCACATCCAACCAGAATGATATTTTTTATTTGCATATGCAATTCTACGGTCAATCCCTAATAAATTGGGAGGTGTTATAGCACTATTTATATCAATTTTAATTTTAATTGTAATACCGATTTCAATAAAAATAAAATTTAAGGGAGTCACATTTTATCCTTTAAGACAAATCAACTTCTGGATATTTATTAATACAATTATTATACTAACATGAATTGGGTCAAAGCCAGTTGAAAGTCCATTTACTGAAACAGGAATGATTCTAACAATTATATATTTTAGATATTTTGTATCAGACCCTATTATAACAAAGATTTGAGATAAAATGATTAATTAAGTTAATTAGCTTAAAAAAAGCATATATTTTGAAAATATAAGATAGATTAGTTTTTATTAACTTAACAAAAAAAAATGATAAAACACAATCAATTTAATTAAAATAAAAAAAAGTAAATAATTTAAAGATAAAGGTAAATAACATTTCCAAGCCAAATATATGAGCTTATCATAACGATAACGAGGAAAAGAACAACGAATTCAAATAAATAAAAAACATATAAAAATTAACTTTAGAAAAAAAGAAAAGGAAAAGAAGTTTCCACCCAAAAATATAATACAAGTTAATAAAGAAATAAAAATAATTCTAGAATACTCAGAAATAAATAAAACCGAAAAAAATCCACCTCCATATTCTACATTAAACCCAGAAACCAACTCTCTTTCCCCTTCAGAAAAATCAAATGGGGAGCGATTAGTCTCAGCCATACAACAAGATAATCAACATAAAAATAAAGGTAAGGAAAAAAATATAAACCAACAATTTAATTGATATAAATAAAAATCTAATAAATTATAACTTTCAATAAGTAGAAAAAAACATAGTATAAAAGTTGAAAGGGAAACCTCATAAGAAATAGTTTGTGAGATTCTACGAATTATACCTAATATAGAGTATATACCATTAGATGACCAACCACATAACATTAAAAAATAAACTCCAAGTCTTGAAATACATAAAAACATTAAAAACCCATAACTAAATATAATTGAATTAACATAAAATGGAAACAAAGCCCAAATAAATATAGATTGCATTAATCTTAAAAAAGGACAAAAAAAATAAAATAAATAATTAGAATTTAAAGGAAAAATTTGTTCCTTTATAAAAAGTTTCATACCATCACTAAAAGGCTGCAATAAACCTATAAACCCCACTTTATTAGGGCCTTTACGAATTTGTATATATCTTAAAACTTTACGCTCCAATAAAGTGAAAAACCCAACAGAAACCAATACCATTAAAATTAAAATAAAGGACGTTAACAAAAAAATTACTGAATGTAAAATTAATTACTTTTTTAAATTCTAAATTTAATACACTAATCTGCCAAATCAATATAAATATACAATTTAATATTGAATTATATGGTCCTTTCGTACTAATACAATCTAATTTTATAAGATAGAAACCAACCTGGCTTACACCGGTTTGAACTCAAATCATGTAAGAAATTAAAAGTCGAACAGACTTAAATACAAAGAATCTACCCCCTGATTTTATCTTAATTCAACATCGAGGTCGCAAACTTTAATATAGATATGAACTCCCCATTAAAATTACGCTGTTATCCCTAAGGTAACTTTAACTTTTAATCATTATTAAATGGAACAAAAAAACATATAGAAATGAATATAAAAAATAAAGTAAAGTAAATTTATTAATCACCCCAATTAAACTATTTATAAATAATTATTAAACCAAATCAATTTAATAATTCTAGTTAAGTTCTATAGGGTCTTATCGTCCCAATAATATAATTAAGCTTTTTAACTTAAAAATTAAATTATAATAATATTTAAAATAAAATTGATATCTCATTTTTTCATTCATTCGAGTCCCCAATTAAAAGACTATTTATTATGCTACCTTTGTACAGTCAAAATACTGCAGCCATTTAAATTTAATCATTGGGCAGAAATTACCTTTAATAGAAACTAAAAGAAATGTTTTTGATAAACATTTGGAAATCAAATTTGTCGAGTTCATTTTAAAAAAATTAAAATTATACTTATTAATTCATTATTTAAAATAAAAAATAATTGATAAAAAAAAATCAGTATAAAATTAAATTATAAAAAATTATATTAAAGAAAAGTTAATCTATTAAGAACTCAAATTAAGATTTTAAAAAAAATAAACTTTATAAAATTTTAATTTTAACATAAAATACAGATTATCCAGTATTATATAAGATTAAAATAAAAAAAATTATTAAAATTAAATTAATCTATAATTAAATTTTCATCCTGATTAACCAGATATAATAAAAGACGAATAACTTTTAACTACTAAAATTATTTTAATAAACTTTATGAAACAAGTAAAATAAAATAAAATTAAATCATTTTATTTCGGGAAAATTAAATAAATTTTTTAATTAAATTACCCTGATACAAAAGGTACTAAAAATAATATTAAATTAATATCTTAAATCCTATTCAGTTATAAAAAGTAATTTGTTTATAATCTTACTATAAATAAAGAAATAATTAATTTAAATATTTTAAAAAAAATAAGTTAAAATCAGAAAGAACAGTAAATTTTCTAATTAATGTAAATAATCAACTTTAAATAAGCTACATCCTGTTCATTCTAGCTACACCTTCCGGTACAACTACTTTGTTACGACTTATCCCATATCATTGAGAGTGACGGGCGATATGTACATAATCTAGAGCTATATCCATTTAAATTAATTAATTTAAATTACTATTAAATCCAATATAAGTTATACAATAATTAATAAACATTATAAAAATTAATTTTTTTTGTAACCCAATTTTTCCTTATTAAAACTGCACCTTGACCTAACATAAATCTAAAAAGAAAAAGAAAATTATACTCTAATAAGATTTTCCTTAGTATAGAGATATACAAATAACAATAAAGGTAGAATCTATCGTGGTTTATCAATTATAAATCAGGTTCCTCTAAAAAGATTGATTACCGCCAAATTCTTTGAGTTTAAAGAAAATAACTATTAGTATTCAGAATAAAAATTTTAAATAAAATAATAATAGGGTATCTAATCCTAGTTTAAAATTTAAATTTCAAACAATTGCAAAAAAAAGTAGTTATTATATAAATTCCACCTAAATATAATAAAAAAAAATTATAATTTTAAAATTATTTTTATCCTTAAAAAATTAATTTAAGTAAATTGTATAACCGCGAATGCTGGCACAAAATTAATCTCCCTAAATAATAAAAAACTAAATAAATATTAATATATATAATAAAACTAGTTACTGAAAAATAAATATTAAAAATTAAACATGTAAATTTAATATATTACTAATTTTAAAGCAAGAATCAAACTTTTAGTAACTAAACTAAAATAAATAGCTTACAAGAGTTTTCCCTCCCATAAAATGTATGTAAAATTCTAAGTGCATAAAATAAAAATTTAAACCTTATGAACTTACACTAAGTAATTTACTAAATTAATAACAGACTAACCTAATAACACCAAAATAAATATAAACTGAGGAATTGAAAATTTAATTCTAACTAGATAATTAAGTATTAATTGGGGTTAATATTAAATTATTAGTTAAAATTAAATTTGAAACTAAAATAATAGAATAATTTCATATATATCGATATAAACTGAGGAATTGAAAATTTAATTCTAACTAGATAATTAAGTATTAATTGGGGTTAATATTAAATTATTAGTTAAAATTAAATTTGAAACTAAAATAGCTTGATTATTAATTATCAAATGTTTATAAATAGCAATCCCATGTTATAAAAACATAAGATTTACATATAAATTAAAAGAATATATAAACATTAAAATAAATACTTCACACAATACACTACCTTCTTTCTTTTTTTTTCTTTCAAAGAAAGAAGGATTATTTAATTTTAAGATTAATTTTATATTAATTTACATATGAAATTTAAAATTATAAATAAATTAATATTAATTTATTATATTATAATAAATATATAAATATAAATAAAATACTTATTATACTATATTAACTATTACCTTCTTTCTTAAGAAAGAAGGTATTATTATTAATTAAGATTTAATATTAATATAATTAAATATAAGATAATAAATATATTACATATTTATAAATTTACCCATAAAGGGTAAATTTATTTAATATTAATATATATATAATATAATAAATATATAAATATAAATAAAATATTTATTATACTATATTAACTATTACCTTCTTTCTTAAGAAAGAAGGTATTATTATTAATTAAGATTTAATATTAATATAATTAAATATAAGATAATAAATATATTACATATTTATAAATTTACCCATAAAGGGTAAATTTATTTAATATTAATATATATATAATATAATAAATATATAAATATAAATAAAATATTTATTATACTATATTAACTATTACCTTCTTTCTTAAGAAAGAAGGTATTATTATTAATTAAGATTTAATATTAATATAATTAAATATAAGATAATAAATATATTACATATTTATAAATTTACCCATAAAGGGTAAATTTATTTAATATTAATATATATATAATATAATAAATATATAAATATAAATAAAATATTTATTATACTATATTAACTATTACCTTCTTTCTTAAGAAAGAAGGTATTATTATTAATTAAGATTTAATATTAATATAATTAAATATAAGATAATAAATATATTACATATTTATAAATTTACCCATAAAGGGTAAATTTATTTAATATTAATATATATATAATATAATAAATATATAAATTTAAATAAAATATTTATTATAGTTTACAAATATTTTAAATAAAATAGGTAAAAACGGATTGATTCTACAATTAAAAACTAAAAATTAATTAATTAAAACTTTTAATTTAAATAAAATAGACTAAAAATTTTATGAAATTTAAACTTAAATTTATGGTTTACAAAAGCTATTTTTTTTAAAAAACATTAAAATACAGTA